GGAATTGTATCAAGAACTATGTACAAAAAAATAGGAAAATATCCTCAGGTTTCGAAGGAATTGCACGTATAACAATTCAAAAAAAAATCGATTTGATCCAAGTCATAATCTATATTGGATTCCCAAATTTATTAATAGAGGGGCAAACACGAGGAATCGAAGAATTACAGATGAATGTACAAAAGGAGTTTAATTCTGTAAACCGGAGACTCAACATTGCTATCACAAGAGTTGAAAAACCTTATGGACAACCTAATATTCTTGCAGAATATATAGCTTTACAATTAAAAAATAGAGTTTCGTTTCGAAAAGCAATGAAAAAAGCTATTGAATTAACTGAACAAACGGATACAAAAGGAATTCAAGTGCAAATAGCAGGCCGTATCGACGGAAAAGAAATTGCACGTGTTGAATGGATCAGAGAGGGTAGAGTTCCCCTACAAACAATTCGCGCTAAAATTGATCATTGTTCCTATACAATTCGAACTATTTATGGAGTATTAGGTATAAAAATTTGGATATTTGTAGACGAGGAATAATCAACCTTGTCTTCCCATTCTGTCCAGTGATAAAACAAAAAATGACAAACTCTTTCATTCTTTTTTCGTTAAAAATAAAAAAATGAACAATTCTAATTCTATAAGGTTAAATAAAAATTCGATTGATCATTTGGTATAATTGCTATGCTTAGTGTGTGACTCGTTAGTTTTTTCTTTATAGTTTCAAGTTGGGATTCAAAAAAAAAAAATAAACTGACCCCTGCTATAAACTTTGTAATTATATAAAATAAACTAATAACCAACTTATTGCTTCGTATTGTCGAGATCCCAAGAAACAGTCACTATATGAATGAGTGGATCTATCATATGGTTGTAGCAACTGAAATTCTTTCAACAAAAAATAGATCTGATTATGGGTTGTAAAGCAAAAAAAAAAAATAAAGGGATGTGGATAAATGGAAGGATGATAGAAAGAAAGAACAAAAATATCAATGATATATGATTCCAATATGTATGGTCTATGAATCACGTCATAAAAGGCAGTGTGATAAAGCATCAATACTGATAATCAATACTGATAAGATAATTATAAATATAAGAATTTAAAAATGAAATAATTTTAAATAGAATAAAATAATAAAGAGCCTTCAGGTTAATAAAAACTGAGGAAATTGACTTGGGAACGAATTTTGTTGGAAGCTCCATTGCAAAGTTCGGACCTAACCATTAATGGAGAAGCTATGGGAACGACAGAACCTGTGACTGCATAGGCTTCTATTGAAAACGAATCCTAATAATTCATTGGGTGGGATGGCGGAACGGACCAAGAAAAATTTGATTTATTCTGAGAGGTTATGAATTGAACCTTCGAATGAAACAGGAAAGAGTAAATATTCGCCCGCGAAACCTCTATTTATTGGATTACAATCTTTTGTCGTAATTCGATAGAGGTAAAAAAAAAATAAGGAAAGGATTCGTTATGTTATAAAAATAAAAAAGAGCAACATTACATTATCTATAAAGATACATAAATGTACACACACGTCTAGCTGTATTGTATATCTTGTATCTACATCTTCCTTCTTATGTAAGAAATTAAATATCAATAAAAGCCATTACTTGGTGTATTATCTATTAATGTGTATCTATTAATGTGTATCTATAATATTATTGAATTAGAATCCTTTCATTCGCGAGGAGCTGGATGAGAAGAAACTCTCATGTCCGGTTCTGCAGTAGAGATGGAATTAAGAAACAACCATCGACTATAACCCCAAAAGAATCAGATTTCGTAAACAGCATAGAGGAAGAATGAAAGGAATATCTTGTCGAGGCAATCATATTTGTTTCGGCAGATACGCTCTTCAGGCACTTGAACCTGCTTGGATTACAGCTAGACAAATAGAAGCAGGGCGAAGAGCAATGACACGATATGTGCGTCGTGGTGGAAAAATATGGGTACGTATATTTCCCGACAAACCTGTTACAGTAAGACCCGCGGAAACACGTATGGGTTCGGGGAAGGGATCCCCTGAATATTGGGTATCCGTTGTTAAACGGGGTCGAATACTTTATGAAATGGGTGGAGTATCAGAAACTGTAGCTAGAGCAGCTATCTCAATAGCTGCGCGCAAAATGCCTATACGAACTCAATTTCTTATTTCAGGATAGAGATGTAGAACTAAACAAAAAGGGGTATTGGGGATGAAAAAACAACCGCAGGTTTATTTATTTCTGGACGGACAATATTTCTTTTTTTTCTTTCATACTTTTGCATTGAAATAACAGATTGAAATAAAAATGATATGATTCAACCTCAGACCCTTTTGAATGTAGCGGATAACAGCGGAGCTCGAAAATTGATGTGTATTCGAATCATAGGAGCTGGTAATCACCGATATGCTCATATTGGTGATGTTATTGTTGCTGTAATCAAAGAAGCAGTTCCCAATATGCCTCTAGAAAGATCAGAAGTAATTAGAGCTGTAATTGTACGTACATGTAAAGAACTCAAACGTGAAAACGGTATGATAATACGATATGACGACAATGCTGCAGTTGTCATTGATCAAGAAGGAAATCCAAAAGGAACTCGAGTTTTTGGTGCGATCGCTCGAGAATTGAGACAGTTAAATTTTACTAAAATAGTTTCATTAGCTCCCGAAGTATTATAAATAGTAGTAGATGAGACTATGATATAGTAGGGTATCTGAAATAGATCAAATAGATCAAATTATTAGATTGTGTCTCACGTATATACTTTATAAAAAAAAATAAAAAAAAAGGAAACATGTTGATTATATCAATATTTGGAGGAACCTATAATTCTAGTTCGTCATGGGTAGGGACACTATTGCCGATCTAATAACTTCTATAAGAAATGCTGACACGGATAAAAAAGGAAGGGTTCGAATAGCATCTACAAATATCACCGAAAACATTGTTAAAATACTTCTACGAGAAGGTTTTATTGAAAACGTTCGGAAACATCAGGAGAGTAACAAATATTTCTTGGTTTCAACTCTGCGACATAGAAAAACCAGAAAAGGAATATATAAAACTAGAACCATTTTAAAGCGTATCAGCCGGCCCGGCTTACGAATTTATTCCAACTATCAACGAATTCCTAAGATTTTAGGTGGAATGGGAATTGTAATTCTTTCTACTTCTCGAGGTATAATAACAGATCGAGAAGCTCGACTAGAAAGAATTGGAGGAGAAATTTTGTGTTATATATGGTAATCTTCCACCTCTGGTATCCGAATTTGATCTCTAACTTCCTATTTGTAAAATAGAGAGGAAAAGTGAGTTATATAACTCTTCCTCCATTAGTTGATACTTCAAGGAGGTTACCTGGAATGAAAGAACAAAAATTGATTCATGAGGGTTTAATTACTGAATCACTTCCCAACGGTATGTTCCGGGTCCGTTTAGATAATGAAGATCTAATTCTAGGATATGTTTCAGGGAGGATCCGCCGCAGTTTTATACGGATACTACCGGGAGATAGAGTAAAAATTGAAGTAAGTCGTTATGATTCAACCAGGGGACGTATAATTTATCGACTTCGCAACAAAGATTCGAACGATTAGGTTATTTTTTTAACCATGGGTATACAATTCGAAGTTCAAAAAAAATTCAAGAGACTTATTCTCTTCCAAGAAGTGGATTCAGAATTAAGGTAAGGAATAAAAAATATGAAAATAAGGGCTTCCGTTCGTAAAATTTGTGAAAAATGTCGACTGATTCGCAGGCGTGGACGAATTATAGTGATTTGTTCCAATCCGAAACATAAACAGAGACAAGGGTAATTCTTCTAAAAAAGAACTTTACTTTACAAAATTCAAAAATAAAATATGTAAAAATAAGGTAAAGGATCCGTTTTAACATGAAATGGATATCTCCGTATCTTTTCTTTTTGTATATTTCTGACTCATAAATATGAGATGATAAAATATGACAAAAGCTATACCAAGAATTGGTTCACGTAGGAATGGGCGTATTGGTTCACGTAAGAATGGACGTAGAATACCAAAAGGCGTTATTCATGTTCAAGCGAGTTTCAACAATACCATTATAACTGTTACAGATGTACGAGGTCGGGTAGTTTCTTGGGCCTCCGCCGGTACTTCTGGATTCAAAGGCACAAGAAGAGGAACACCTTATGCTGCTCAAGCCACAGCGGTAAATGCTATTCGTACAGTGGTTGATCAGGGTATGCAACGAGCAGAAGTTATGATAAAGGGTCCTGGTCTCGGAAGAGATGCAGCATTACGAGCCATTCGTAGAAGTGGTATATTATTAAGCTTCGTACGTGATGTAACACCTATGCCACATAATGGATGTAGACCTCCTAAAAAAAGACGTGTGTAGAAATAAGAATTAAACCGATTTCAAGAGAAATAAATGATCAAATAATAATACTAGTATAGTATGGTTCGAGAGGAAGTAGCAGGATCCACTCGAACACTACAGTGGAAGTGTGTTGAATCAAGAGTAGACAGTAAGCGCCTTTATTATGGTCGTTTCATTCTGTCACCACTTATGAAAGGTCAAGCTGATACCATCGGTATTGCCATGCGAAGGGCCTTACTTGGAGAAATAGAAGGAACATGTATCACACGTGCAAAATCTAAGAAGGTGCCACATGAATATTCTACGATAGTAGGTATTGAGGAATCAGTACATGAAATCTTACAAAATTTGAAAGAAATTGTATTGAGAAGTAATCTCTATGGAGTTAGAGACGCGTCAATTTGCGTAAGGGGTCCTAGATACGTAACCGCTCAAGATATTATCTCACCACCTTCCGTAGAAATAGTTGACACGACACAACATATAGCTAACCTGACGGAACCAATTGATTTGTGTATTGGATTACAAATCAAGAGAGATCGCGGATATCGTATGGAACCCATAAATGATTCTCAAGATGGAAGTTACCCTATAGATGCTGTATTCATGCCTGTTCGAAATGCGAATCATAGTATTCATTCTTAT